CAGTCATTCAAGTGATTAGTGAACCTATGAGAGATGCTTAGAATTAGTTTCTTTCTCTTCTACTTCTATCTCCCATCTATCTATCTAATTTTCTTTAGTTATTCACTAGAGCAATTATGATCTGGAAGTCGATCCAGGGCAAGTGTTCGGATCTATTATGACATATCCATGAGGTGCTCAACGGACCTTTTTGAATCTTTTTTTGAATCTTTTTGAATCTTATCAAATCTTTTCCAGGCTTTAGCTTTAAACTTGTCAAAAACCATTTTTTTGTATAGTGGATTCATACCTCAATTAGAAGTCCCTTAAACGGAGCTACTTTATGTCGTACATACAACATATTACTTTATTCCAATCACAAATCACGTGAGCTGTGATTACTAAGATAAGAGACATTCCAGTATCTATATCTATATTTGGTCATTCAAGGGTCCATTTTATTAGTTTGAATAGAATAGGAGAAAAAAATATCTTCTCTACCGTATCCGTGTATCGCTTACCCCTCCGAAATACCAGACGAAATAGAACGATCTTAGTCTTAGGTCTTAGAAAGGATATAATGAAATTCTTTGATTGGTTCTTCCCAGAGAACTTATCCTTTTTCTTTAACTGATGGGGCCAACAAACAATTAATTATTAATTATAACAAAACAAAATAGATATAAATTCTAAATAAATTAATAAAGAGAGAATTCTTATTCGAAACGCCCCGTGATTTTCAACCAATTCTGCGCTTCAATATAATTACCAGGAGTAAGCGCGATAGCTTGTTTCCAATACTCGGCGGCTTGATTGAACCAAGCCTCCGCAATTTCAGAATCTCCCTGTCGAATGGCCTGTTCTCCCCGGTCGGAATAGGCAGGTCAATTCCTTTCCTGAGAACCGTACTTGAGAGTTTCCCGTCTCATACGGCTCGACAATCAATTCTTTTGGTGTCCCCGTTTTTTTTTAATCTACTATATCGAATGGAATGCGATTTTTCATAGATCTATCCTTATCCTTTTTTCTCGGGTTAACCAAAAGAAGTAAATTCCATGAGCATAAGTTTCAAACTTTACTTTTGATTAAATTAATAATCAGTTTTCGTTTTATCTTTTCTCCTACCGCCAGAAGAATAACATATAAGCATTTCCACTATCGTTAGAATTCTCTGAAAGGTACCTATCTCGGTTTCATATAAAAATTTATATAGAATCTTTGCAAAAGACTTTTCTTCCTAAGAAAGAAAAGACTTACTGTCTTTGGGATCTGATGCTACACCGCTGCTCAATACCTTAGGGGATCGACTTTATTACATAAGTTGATTCCTACCTTTTATCTTATATCATGACATAAATAAGCAGTTCTTATTGGATCGGCATCGGCCCGAAACCTCGCGAATTGGTCTTTACGGTGCTTCCTCTATCAATTAGATCCTTTATCCATAGAATAAAGTATCTAGGCATATCTATTTCTTCATATTTCGACTTTTATGAAGTTTCTTTCTTTGCTACAGCTGATAAAAATCGTTTTTTTTTTTTTCACGATGGATATGTAGAAAGCCTATTTTTTTCTAGTATTTATTAGTGTATTTACTCTTTCTTACCCTTTTTCTTTCTATAGTCGAGATAGTCGCACGTAATGACAGATCACAGCCATATTATTAAAAGCTTGTGGTAAGAACGGGTTTCGTTCTAGTGCCCGAAAATAATATTCTAAAGCTTTTGTATGTTCTCCGTTACTTGTGTGGATAAGGCCTATGTTATAGAGTATATAGCTTCGATCATAGGGATCGATTTCCAGTCGCATAGCTTCATAATAATTCTGTAAAGCTTCCGCATAATTTCCTTCAGATTGAGCTGACATCCGTTACGGTCGTCATTCGATTCAAAGAATTCTCCGTTCCAGAAACGTACATGAGATTTTCATCTCATACGGCTCCTCCCTTATGTGCATAATGAAAATAATAGATGGAATCAAAAAAGATGGAAATATTCTCATTATGAACTGAATGGGGCTAATGTTTTTACAAGAAATCTCTAGCCAACCTTCCTGCAAAAGATCTTTTCTTAACATCACGCGTGTTGGTACTGGTACTAGATCAAAATGGAAACTCCAACAATTTCTTTGTTCTCAACGCCCTTTAATTTTCAGGAATTAATCACTTCAACAGTCTTTGATGGTTATAAGGGTATCCAAAGTACGAACGAGATGGATGTTTGTTATCCCAACCATTCTTCTTAGTCCCGATCCCGATAAGGAAAAGGGTTAATTTATAACAAAGTTTTTGTGTTGTTGATTCCTAGGCGTAGCGCCTCTTCCCCTATGCCGCCTATTGGTATTAGTGTAGTCGGGTTGACCTACAATACAAGAACCATCATAGGTGTAACCTTTCGCTCAATACTAGAATCGACAATTGAAGCATCTGAGGCTGCATTAATCGGGGATACACGACAGAAGGAATTGTTTTATCTATAAACTTCACCTTCAACAAGCGTAGATTTTTTCAATAATATTTTTTCGTGCTTTTCTAACCCGAATCATCTGTCTTTCGCCTAAGACCGAAAGCGGTAAATAAAAAAATAATCAAATCACACCATCTCTGTAATAGGTAAATGCCTCTTTTTCTCCTGAAGTTGTCGGAATTATTCGTAATAAGATATTGGCTACAATAGAAAAGGTCTTATCAATAAAATTTCCATTTGTCCGCGATCTAGGCATAGGGAGAAATCCATTCTATAATTCTTTTCATTACCTCTCGTGAGAAAATGATCCCACAAACAAAGGAATTGTGCAGTACGAAATCACATAAAAGCAGACTCAATTCATTAAAAAAATGATAGAACCTTCTACTCCAATTTTTCTTTTTGACAGAAGTCGATAAAAAATAAGAAATATTTGAATCCGATTCGATTTCATCCAAATGGAGTAGTATAAGAATGAAAGGAACTATTCCGATTTGATCGAAGTTGAAGAATCAAAGAATTTCGCCTGCGGATTAGGCTAATTCGAGAAGTTTTTCTTAAATTATGATTCAAAGAAGAAAAAGAATCGAATAATCGTTCTAGGAGGAAAATAGAATAACCCTCTTCATTTTTTGTTTTGTGCATGGCGGGTATACGCTTATAGACTATACAATCAAATCGAAAAATCCCTGGGATGATTTATGAATTTGTAATAGATTTACGGGTTAAGGGGTTGTTGTTGAGTGATCTAAAACTGGAAAGGAATTTTCGAATTCCTATGGAAATGGAATTCGAATTTAAAGATAATTCTGATCTACAGGTATCCATTAACCACAGCCTAAAAAAAAAAAAATAGACCAATCAGTTGATTCGTTCCAATTCATTGATTGAATCCGGTAGAAATATCACAAAAAAAAATTCTCTTTTTCTACCAGGCTCGAAGTAAAAATTCTTTGTTTGATGAAAAGTTTTCTATTTTTATAGTTCGAATGGATTCGATTGTCTGTACCTGTGTACCCATCTAACAATTGAATATGAACAACTCGTTATTCACTCGGGTTCTCGGTCATAATCATTATGTAGGAGAGATGGCCGAGTGGTTGAAGGCGTAGCATTGGAACTGCTATGTAGGCTTTTGTTTACCGAGGGTTCGAATCCCTCTCTTTCCGTACCTTGACCTAATTCACCACTGTTACCGACCGCAATGTAGCAAAAAAAAAAAAAATGAATACCAAGCAGCCAGACCTTTCTTTGAGATAGATTCTCAATTCTTAATTTCTGTGATACGGAAAATACAGGAAAGAAAGAGCGGGCAGGGGATCAAAAAATCCCTACTGAGCTATGATAAGATGAATAGGAACAAAATCAAAATTCCCGGATCAAATTCCTTACCTTGTGTCCCTTTACTTCACTTAGGTGAAAGGGTAAAATTATTCAAACCCTTGCTTTTTTTTATTTTAGTTAGGTTTAAGTCTGACGAGAATAATATTCTACGACAAGCAATTCATTTATTTTCAAACCGACCGATTTACTATCTATTATTTGATTAACTAATCCTTTATATTGGAATGCGTGAAGAGTCAAATGTTTTGGCAATTCCTCATGGTGGGATGAATCAAGATAAGTTTGAATCAGAGCTCTAGATTTTTGGTCATCCTTTGCTGTAATAATATCTTGGGGTTTGCAACGATAACTTGGTATATCTACTATACGGCCATTAACTAAAATATGTCTATGATTAACTAATTGGCGTGCTTGAGGAATAGTTGAGGCCATACCCAATCGAAAAAGGATGTTATCCAAACGCATTTCAAGTAATTGTAGTAAAACCAGACCAGTTGACCCTTTAGCTTTTCCGGCGATACGAACGTATTTAAGTAATTGTCGTTCTGTAAGACCATAATGAAAACGCAATTTTTGTTTTTCTTCTAAACGAATACGATATTGAGATTTTTTGCCGGAGCGCGATTGGTTTCTAAGATCGCTTCCGGTTCTAGGCCTTTTACTCGTTAGTCCCGGTAAAGCCCCTAGACGGCGTATTTTTTTGAAACGAGGCCCTCGGTAACGTGACATAAAGACTCCTTATTTTAGATTTTATTTTATTGAAATTTCATAAACCTGAATTAAAACTGAGCTAAATCATAAATAAAGCGAAATCCACTGAAGTATTGTACTTCAAAGAATAATGAGATGATTTAGATCAATATCCAGACCCCTTTTTGTTTTTGTATTTTATATATATATAAATAAAAATCAAAAGAAGGTTTCCTTTCTTGATTTATTCTGCCGAGATCTAACTTTTATTCATAATTGGAAGCTCCTAGAACATAATAGATCGATCCCATTGGAAAACGGGGAAGAAGCCCTTGTCAATGTTCTTTTCTTTCAAAAAGACATTATCAATCATGTAAAAAATCAAATAAATAGAGAAAAGCCGGCTATCGGAATCGAACCGATGACCATCGCATTACAAATGCGATGCTCTAACCTCTGAGCTAAGCGGGCTAAAATAACAGAAATTGTACATGCATAAGAATTCAGTAAATTACTAGGATATTATCTATTAACGAGTTATTCTTAACTATTCATAAAGAACAGAACAGAGAATCGAATTTCAAATCAATTCAATATTGAATATTATAGAACATAACGATTAATATAACAATTAATAGAATATAGCGATCCATATAATTTCGATTTCTTTATCAATTCTATATTTATCAATAAAAAAATCTTATTCTTAATTAGATAATAGGATTTTTTTTTCGAACCTAATTTTATTAATATATTCTATTCTATAATATTGTATATTATAAAAGATACATAATAGAATATTCTTGTTCTATAGATATATAGAGTTATTCTATATATCGATTTCGAATTCGAGGATAATTCGAAATTAATGGAATGATTAGTTATAGCTATTCTATTATAAACGATTAATTAATATTTAATAAATTTCAAAATTTCCATTTTCGTTATTTTGGGTTATGTTATTGTTATATTGTTATATAGGATCTTTCATTAAGACTCAGTAAAGGATAAGAAAAGAAGAAAAAGAAAATGAAAAAGAAAGATGCAATCCAGATAAATACAATCCAGATTATAATGAGACATTTCTCCCCCCCTTTTTTTTTTCATTCGTAAAGGCGGAAAAAAAACACGAAAAAAAAAAAAGAATCGACCGTTCGAGTATTCCACCGGATTGCACGAGAAAAATGAGAGTAAGAGAGGCATATATATATGTCATGTAGTATACCATCTATATTGAATTGTGGATACAGAAAGGATAGAATCATTTCTGACAAGAAATCGAAAACTTTTCGATATAGGAACCCGTATCTAATGAATTCAATGGTTTCAACATAAATGAAAGAAAAAGGGGAACAGCATTGAGATCTTAATTTCAAAACACAAAGCGAAAGGGGATATGGCGAAATTGGTAGACGCTACGGACTTAATTGGATTGAGCCTTGGTATGGAAACCTACTAAGTGATAACTTTCAAATTCAGAGAAACCCTGGAATAAAAAATGGGCAATCCTGAGCCAAATCCTGTTTTACGAGAACAAACAAAGGTTCATAAAGCGAGAAAAAGGATAGGTGCAGAGACTCAATGGAAGCTGTTCTAACAAATGGAGTTGGCTGCTCTTTTTTTGTTTGGTAAAGAAAGGAAAATGAAATCCTTCTATTGAATATCGAAACTCCATAAAGGATGGATAAACCTATATACATTATGTATACATAGTGTACTCCATTTATATGTAATGAAAAACTATCTCAAAAATGATGACGCAAATCTATATTATTTATTTTAATAAATAAAAGAAAAGAATTGTTGTGAATCGATTCCAAGTTGAAGAAAGAATCGAATATTCACTGAATCAAACGATTCACTCCAGAGCAGAGTCTGATCGATCCTTTCTTTTGAAGAACTGATTAATCGGACGAGAATAAAGATAGAGTCCCATTCTACATGTCAATATAAATAAAGGCAACAATGAAATTTATAGTAAGAGGAAAATCCGTCGACTTTAGAAATCGTGAGGGTTCAAGTCCCTCTATCCCCAAAAAAGTCCCATTTGACTCCCTAACTATTTCTCCTACCCTCTCTGTTAGTGGTTTAAAATTCATTATCTTTCTCATTCATCCTACTCTTTTACAAACGTATCTGAGCAGAATTTTTTTTTTCGCTTATCACAAGTCGTGTGATATATATGATACACGTACAAATGAAGACCCTTGAGCAAGGAACCCTCATTTGAATGATTCACAATCCATATCATTGCTCATACTGAATATTGAAACTTACAAAGTCTTTTTCTGTTTTGGAAGATTCAAGAAAGTAAATTCCCCGTACAATACTTTTAAGACTTTTTTCGTCTTTTTTAATTGACATAGACCCAAGTCATATAGTAAAATGAGGATGGTGCACCAGTAATGGTCGGGATAGCTCAGCTGGTAGAGCAGAGGACTGAAAATCCTCGTGTCACCAGTTCAAATCTGGTTCCTGGCATATGATTAATTTGTATGAGTATCCATTCTAGAAATTAAGTGGTATGGATCAACAACCATATTCATTAGACATACGGATTCGTTAATAGTATAGATCATAATACTTATATTAGGTGTAGACCTTTATGAGGAAAGAGTATCTAAAGTATGTATATCTAATAAAAGAATTAGATTGCCTTTCCTCTTCTTTTTATTTGTGCATACTATAGACCTAGTCGAGAGGAGTTGAATGAAGGGTGGGAATAGTGCAGATTCATCTCAGATAGAGTACAAATCGAATCCGACCCCCTTTCCTTTCTTTGTATTTTTCTTTTTTCTATTTATTTCTTCCCTCCTCTCCTATGTGACCCTCTAAAGCCCATCTAAGTGATGTGCGCGATACAAAGTTCATGATGCAGAACTCGTTTTTTAGTTCATCCTATTGGCTCGGTTCATCCGAAACAAGCATCTTACAATTTTGAGAATCTCAAAGAATTCCTAATTGTATTGTCTTTTTTTCTATTTGATTTATTTAGCCCATTCATATTCCTAATAATACTAAT